AATTTTCTTCATTGGTATGTAAAAATGGAATCAATAAATCAATCAAATTCCGGGAGGCTTCGTGAAGTGCTTCTTTAGGAGTTAAACTTCCATTTGTCCATATTTCGAGAAATAGTATTTCTTTGTTACCATTTTCATAAGAATGAATACTATGATTCGCATTTCGAACAGGCATGAATACAGGATCTATAGGATAACTTCCATCTTGAAAGGTATTTGGCGCTTTTATAAGATATCCGCGATTCTTCTCTATTTGTAATCCAATAACCAACTCAATGGGTTCTGTCAAGCAAGCTATATGCTGTGTATTATCGACGATTTCTACATAAGGCGGTAAGAGGATATCTTGAGCAGTTACATATCCAGGGCCCCTGACACAAATAGACGCCTCACAAGTTCCATAGAGATTACTTCTCAATACGATTTCTTTCAAATTCATTAAAATTTCATGTACTGATTCTTGAATACCCATTATGGTAGAATATTCGTGAGATATTTTCTCAGATTTTGCGCGTGTTATACATGTTCCTTCGATTTCTCCAAGCAAAGCTCTTCGCATCGCAATGCCTATTGTGTCTGCTTGACCTTTCATAAGCGGAGACAGAATAAAGCGCCCATAAAAAAGACGCTTACTGTCTGCTGCTGATTCAACACACTTCCACTGTAGTGTCCGAGTAGATACTGCTATTTTCTCTCGAACCATAATAATATTATTTGATCAGATCATTGAATCATTTATTTCTCTTGTTTCTCTTGCTAGTGAAATATCTTCTATTTTGATTTCTACACACGCCGTTTCTTCGGGGGTCTACAGCCATTATGTGGCATAGGAGTTACATCCCGTACGAAAGTTAATAGTATACCACTTCTGCGAATAGCTCGTAATGCTGCGTCTCTTCCGAGACCGGGACCTTTAATCATGACTTCTGCTCGTTGCATACCTTGATCTACTACTGCACGAATAGCATTTGCCGCTGCGGTTTGAGCAGCAAATGGCGTCCCTCTTCTTGTACCTCGGAAGCCACAAGTACCGGCGGAGGACCAAGAAACCACACGCCCCCGTACATCTGTAACAGTCACAATGGTATTATTGAAACTTGCTTGAATATGAATAACCCCCTTTGGTATTTTACGTGTACTCTTACGTGAACCAATACGTCCACGTGAACTCTTTTTCGGTATAGCTTTTGCCATATTTTATCATCTCATAAATTTGAGTCAGAGATATATGGATATATCCATTTCAGGTCAAAACAGATCCCCTATTTGTATATCAGGTCTTTAACGAGTCTTATTATCCTTGTCTTTGTTTATGTCTTGGGTTGGAACAAATTACTATAATTCGTCCCCGACGACGGATTAGTCGACATTTTTCACAAATTTTACGAACGGAAGCTCTTATTTTCATATTTGTCACTCCTTACTTTAATTTTGAATCCACTTCTTGGAAGAAAATAAGTTTCTTGAAATTTTCAATTTCAAATCGTATTCCTACGAAATAAATAGTGAAGTTGAAAAAACACCTAATCTTTCGAATCTTTGTTGCGGAGTCGATAAATTATACGACCTCTGGTTGAATCATAACGACTTACTTCAATTTTGACTCTATCTCCTGGCAGTATCCGTATAAAACTACGTCGGATTTTTCCTGAAACATGACCTAGAATAATATCTTCATTATCTAAACGAACTCGGAACATGCCGTTGGGAAGCGATTCAGTAATTAAACCTTCATGAATCCATTTTTGTTCTTTCATTCCAGGTAAAACCCCCTTGAAGTATCAACTAGTGGAGGAAGAACCCTATTAGACAACCCACCTCTTCTCTTTTCTTTTTCACAAAAAAGAAGTTTCATATTCAATTTGGATATTAGAAAGATTACCATATATAACACAAAATTTCTCCGCCTATTCTTTCTAGTCGAGCCTCTCGGTCTGTCATTATACCCCGAGAGGTAGAAAGAATTACAACGCCCATCCCGCCTAAAATTCTAGGAATTCTTTGATAGTTAGAATAGATTCGTAGCCCGGGCTTACTGATCCGTTTTAAATTTAAAAGATTTCTATAAGTACTTTTCCTGTTTCTTCTATGTCGTAGGGTTAAAACCAAAAAAGATTTGTTGTTTTCTCGATGTTTTCTCACGTTTTCGATAAAACCCTCGCGTAAAAGTATTTTAACAATACTTTGGCTGATATTAGTAGATGCTACTCGAACCACGCTTTTTCTATACATATCGGCATTTCGTATAGAGGTTATTATGTCAGCAATAGTATCACTACCCATGATTAATTAAAATTTTTGGTGCCTCCAAATTTGGATATAATCAACATGTTTTTCTTTTTTTTTTACATATTTGTTTATGAATACGAATTTTGAAAGGTATATACGTGAGACAAAATCTACTAAATGAATCTTAATCTATTTCTTTTAAATAGCCTACTATAACCATACCGTGGTCTCATTTTATAATACCTCGGGAGCTAATGAAACTATTTTAGTA